GTTTTGGTTCGACCAGTACTCATATATGAAAAAGGGAACGGTATAAATTTAGAAAGACTTTTTCCCCCGGATTTATTGCAGGAAAAAGAGAATCTGAAACTTCGAGTTGTCAATTATATTCTTTATGGAAATGGTAAACCAATTCAGGGAATTTCTAACACAAGTATTCAATTAGTTCGTACTTGTTTAGTGTTGAATTGGAACCAAGACAAAAAAAGTTCTTCTATCGAAGAGTCTCGTGTTTATTTTGTTGAAGTAAGTATAAATGGTCTGATTCGTGATTTCCTAAGAATCTACTTAGGTAAATCCCACATTTCCTATATCAGCAGAAAAAGGAACGATCCATCAGGTTCGGGATTGATCTCTGATAATGGGCCAGATCGCACCAATATTAATCCATTTTATTCCATTTATTCCAAGACAAGGATTCTACAATCACTTAAACAAAATCAAGGAACTATTAATACGTTGTTGAATAGAAATATGGAATGTCAATCTTTGATAATTTTGTCATCATCTAATTGTTTTCGAATGGATCCATCCAACGGTGTAAAATATTATAATGTAATAAAAGAATCAACTAAAAGAGATCCTATAATTCCAATTAGGAATTTGTTGGGCCCTTTAGGAACAGCTCTTCAAATTGCGAATTTTTATTCATTTTACCATTTACTAACTCATAATCAGATCTCGGTAATTAAATATTTGAAACTTGACAATTTCAAATTAAAACAGACTTTAAAAGTACTTAAATATTATTTAATGGATGAGAACGGTAGAATTGTTAATCACGATCCGTGCAGTAACAGCGTTTTGAATCCATTCAAATTGAATTGGTATTTTCTCCATCAAAATTATCATCATAATTATTGTGAAGAAACATTCACAATAATTAACCTGGGACAGTTTATTTGTGAAAATGTATGTATGGCAAAAAATGGACCACGCCTAAAATCAGGTCAAGTTATAATTGTTCACGCCGACTCTGTAATACTAAGATTGGCTAAGCCCTATTTGGCCATTCCAGGAGCAACTGTTCATGGCCATTATGGGGAAATCCTTTACGAAGGAGATACATTAGTTACATTTATATATGAAAAATCGAGATCTGGTGATATAACACAGGGTCTTCCAAAAGTGGAACAAGTCTTAGAAGTGCGCTCAATTGATTCAATATCGATAAACTTAGAAAAGAGAGTGGAGAGTTGGAACGAGTGTATAACAAGAATTGTTGGAATTCCTTGGGGATTCTTGATTGGTGCTGAGCTAACTATAGTGCAAAGTCGTATTTCCCTGGTTAATAAGATCCAAAAGGTTTATCGATCCCAGGGGGTGCAGATCCATAATAGGCATATAGAAATTATTGTACGCCAAATAACATCAAAAGTCTTGGTTTCAGAAGATAGAATGTCTAATGTTTTTTCACCCGGAGAACTAATTGGATTGTTGCGAGCGGAACGAGCGGTGCGCGCTTTGGAAGAAGCGATCTGTTACCGAACCATATTCTTGGGAATAACGAGAGCATCTCTGAGTACTCAAAGTTTCATATCCGAGGCGAGTTTTCAAGAAACTGCTCGCGTTTTAGCAAAAGCTGCTCTCCGCGGTCGTATCGATTGGTTGAAAGGCCTGAAAGAAAACGTCGTGCTAGGTGGTATGATACCCGTTGGTACCGGATTCAAAGGATTAGCGCACCGCTCAAGGCAACATAAGATCATTCCTTTAAAAACCAAAAAGAAGAATTTATTCGAGGGGGAAATGAGAGATATTTTGTTTCACCACAGAGAGTTATTTGATTCTTGCATTTCAAAAAATTTCTATAATATATCAGAACAATCATTTATAGGATTTAATGATTCCTAAGTAAAAGTGGATTCGTCCTTTTAACTGTCGGTGGTCCTGTGATTTCTTACATTTACATGTGATTTGTTAATAGTAATAAATAAAGATAATATAAAGATAATAAGTAATAGAAAGAAATTAATCGCTTGGATCATGTATCAACGTCCAATTACGGGAAAAGAAAAGGTTCCATCGGAACAATTATTTATTTCAGGGTATCTCGTTTCTTTTTTTTCTTTGAAAAAAAAAAAGAGAGGAAGTGTGGAGAGAAATGATAAGAAGATATTGGAACATTAATTTGAAAGAGATGTTGGAAACAGGAGTTCATTTTGGTCATGCTACTAGAAAATGGAATCCGAAAATGGCACCTTATATCTCTGCAAAGCGTAAAGGTATTCATATTACAAATCTTACTAGAACTGCTCGTTTTTTATCAGAAGCGTGTGATTTGGTTTTTGATGCAGCAAGTAGGAGAAAACAATTCTTAATTGTTGGTACCAAAAATAAAGCAGCTGATCCAGTAGCGCGGGCTGCAATAAGAGCTCGGTGTCATTATGTTAATAAAAAATGGCTCGGCGGCCTTTTAACGAATTGGTCCACTACAGAAATGAGACTTCAAAAGTTCAGGGACTTGAGAATGGAACAAAAGACAGGGGGAATCAACCGCCTTCCGAAAGGAGATGCGGCTCGATTAAAGAGACAGTTATTTCACTTGCAAACATATTTGGGCGGGATTAAATATATGACAGGGTTACCCGATATTGTAATAATCGTTGATCAGCAAGAAGAATATATGGCTCTTCGAGAATGTATCACTTTGGGAATTCCAACAATTTGTTTAATTGATACAAACTGTGACCCCGATCTCACAGATATTTCGATTCCAGCGAATGATGACGCTATAGCTTCAATCCGATTAATTCTTAACAAATTAGTATTTGCAATTTGTGAAGGGCGCTCTAGCTATATACGAAATCCCTGATTAATAATAAGATAAATAAATTCTTTTTTGAATTCCATAGATTGACGGAATCCCTTACTATTCCTGAATCTCATAAAAGAGATAAAAAAACTGGGGATATTATGTGATTAGTTGGTATCTAAAATATACAATTCAAGTGAGCAAGTCGAAAAAAAGATGGTTGAATCAAAATAATTTCTTGTAAAGTTTTCTTTCTTTCAGAGGAAAATATGAATGTTCTATCATATTCCATTAACACATTAAAAGGGTTATATGAAATATCCGGTGTGGAAGTAGGCCAGCATTTCTATTGGAAAATAGGCGGTTTACAAGTCCATGCCCAAGTACTTATTACTTCTTGGGTTGTAATTGTTATCTTATTAGGTTCAGCCATTGTAACTGTTCGGAATCCACAAACCATTCCTACTGACGGTCAGAATTTCTTCGAATATATCCTTGAATTTATTCGAGATGTGAGCAAAACCCAGATTGGAGAGGAATATGGTCCATGGGTTCCCTTTATTGGAACTATGTTTCTATTTATTTTTGTTTCTAATTGGTCAGGGGCGCTTTTACCTTGGAAAATCATAGAGTTACCTCATGGGGAGTTAGCCGCACCCACGAATGATATAAATACTACCGTTGCTTTAGCTTTACTTACGTCAATAGCATATTTTTATGCGGGTCTTAGCAAAAAAGGATTAGGTTATTTCGGTAAATACATACAACCAACTCCAATCCTTTTACCCATTAACATTTTAGAAGATTTCACAAAACCTTTATCACTTAGCTTTCGACTTTTTGGAAATATATTAGCGGATGAATTAGTAGTTGTTGTTCTTGTTTCTTTAGTACCTTCAGTGGTTCCTATACCTGTCATGTTCCTTGGATTATTTACAAGTGGTATTCAAGCTCTTATTTTTGCAACTTTAGCTGCGGCTTATATAGGTGAATCCTTGGAGGGACACCATTGACTAAGTTTCGAAATAGTCTTTTTTAGCTTAGTGCAAGGTAATCTATGCCTTGTTCGAGATAATCTACTTCGTGAACATAAATATACACATAAATAGACAAAAAAGTCTATACGATCTACTATACGATCTAGAAGAATAGTAAAAAAGATTACGATATTAGGGAATTGTAAAAAAAAAGGAACTAGGTTCTATAGATAGAGCGATTCCCATTTCAGTCGGTTTTATTCAATTCAAAGATTGACCAAAAGAAAATCTTAATTTAATAAAGAATAAATTATATGAACTTAGATCAACCAAAGACTTATATTTCTATGCAATAATTTAGACTAAGGAATTCGTCCATTTAGATTGATTGTATCCATGTGGGATAATGCTAAATTTAATAAAAGGAAGATACGGGTTTACAAAAAATGAGATTCGGGAGAAAATGGTTTCTTTAGAAGAGTGGGATCAAACTAGGTATTATATATAATCGCTAGAAGCCAACTTTGCTTTATAGATGTTTCTAAAAATGTTTTTAAAATCCGACGGAATCCAAGATACGAATAGTTGGTTTACGTTATGGAAGAAAGACATGTATATGTAATATTAGGCTAGTTATATATGAGTTAAAAGATATATCTAATTAGCCCTCCTATTACTGAGAATTTGGATAGGGATTCCAATAAAAGTCCTTCCGTTTCGTTTGTAACTGTGAATTCAATTCAATATTGAATAAAGAAATTCAATCAAATCAAGAAAAAGAACGAAGAGTTCGAATTCAAAGAATGGTTCGGAACAAAGAAAGAAATGGAAAAAAAAAAGTTGTATGAATTCTATGAATTCACAAAAACTCTGTGGATAGGAGCTATAAAATAGATAAGGAGTTCGGATGATTATTACTTCAATTGGGAGCTCTTAGTTGCGTTACCTTGACTGGATGAAAATCTTATCGATGGAATAATTAAGTCATAATTTATTGGTTGATTGTATCATTAACCATTTCTTTTTTTTGGTGCGAGGAACTTATCATGAATCCATTGATTTCTGCCGCTTCCGTTATTGCTGCTGGGTTGGCCGTTGGGCTTGCTTCTATTGGACCTGGGGTTGGTCAAGGTACTGCTGCGGGCCAAGCTGTAGAAGGTATCGCGAGACAACCCGAGGCAGAGGGAAAAATACGGGGTACTTTATTGCTTAGTCTGGCTTTTATGGAAGCTTTAACAATTTATGGACTGGTTGTAGCATTA